AGTCATCCGTTAATAGCTATTTCGCTTCAATTTCCCCTCTACAAACCAAAAATGGAAGATCTAGTTACGAGTGGAAATACACTTTTTTATCTTTATCCATGGACCAATGATTCATACTCATTCAATTGGAAGTCTTAATCCAACAAAAAAATTATGCTTCGCGATGCCATAATCCATCGTTTCAATTTCTAATGGACCCTTGGATATAAATCACGAGAATGTATATTCCTCCTCAAATCGGTCGTTGAGAGGTAAAGGATTCAATCCTTTTAAGAAATAAAGTTTTTGCTTGGAATATGAATCAACTGAAAGACCCGTTAACTATTCCAGCTGTTAATAGAACGAATCGCACTTTTACCACTAAACTATACCCGCTACAATGTGATTATTGTATATGAATGGACCCTTTGTCGAACAAGGGAATCCCGCATAATCACGATAGGATCAGAATAGAATCACGCAATTTCCGTCTCCATGTTGACACCTTGCGCCAGGAGAGCTTCATGAAATAGGAAAACAAGGCTTCTTTAAACTTTAAATAAGAAGTTCTATCTTTTCTTTTGATGGGGGAGCCTTTATAGTGACAGTCTCGGCCCGACCCGAAAAGACCTATTGAAGTTAGAAAAAAAAGAAATTGTGTATGTAAGAATCCGTAGATATATTTCATTTTCTTTCTCTTTTCCATCCTTTACAAGCTACAAGCAAAGAAAATATTTTCTCAAAAAAGAGGGAGATTTTTCTCTTTTTTCGAAGACAAAGACATGCCTTTCAAAGCCCTATATATTTTTTTATTGGATTCAACGGCTAGATTTTTTAAATTCGGGCCAAGCAATTGGCTCTAGTAAAAAAATAATAAAATCATAGTTTGTTTTTATGGACTCGGAGGTTCAAATCAAGTCTGTCCCTTGAAGACATAACTGAGTTATAGTATAAATAAGTTTATCATAGTGAGAAGTAGGATGGGACTTTTTTCGTTTTTTACAAACCCAGAAAGAAAGGGAGGAGAAAGAATAATAAGAAACAACGCTGCACTGCTATCATTTATCTATGAGCAGGAAATCCCCCTTTGTTGCTTCAACAATAACAAATCTTTTTTTTTTCAACTCTAATAAATCATTTTATGATTCATTGGAATAAAACAAGAAAGAAACGGCCTGGTCAGGTCAGGTCAGCACCTAGCCAGGCCGGGGAATCAAAAAAAAGTTCAGACAAAATTAAATAGGGATTCTTTAACTGTTTTTTATTTCTATGGGGATATCCTCGTTATCGAAATGGAATTCGAATAGAATTACTAATCAAATAAATATCTATCTAGATTCTAGATTAGGATCTAACCTATCTCTATAGATAGAATAAAAAAGACAGACTTTTTTACTTCATGCATAACCATAATAGAGTCGTTCTTTTTTTTTTCAATTAGGACAGATGGCTGAGTGGACGAAAGCGGCGGATTGCTAATCCGTTGTACGACTTATTCGTACCGAGGGTTCGAATCCCTCTCTTTCCGCCTCCTCTGATGATTTGAGATTTGCCTTTCAAAAAAAAAAAAGGAGCCCTTAGTTCATTTTATCTGCTTTTATCCTAGTTAAATGTCTGGAAGAGATAAAATAATTAAGAAAATTAAGAAATCGAGCAAGGAAAATCCCTTCTTTATTTTATTCCTCACGCCCAGGATTACGTCCTGGATCATTAGATAGGAATCCGAAGATGAAGAGAGAAACAAAGAAAATCACTACTGTGTAAACGAAGAGTTTGAGAGTAAGCATTACAAAATCTCCAAGATCAAGATCATTTTTGGAAAAAGGAGAATAGATTATTCATTTTCATACCGCGTATCCAATTTTGACACCAAGAAATGAAGTGCTTTCTACAAAACAAAGTAATTTTCAGAAATGCAATCAAATTCTTTTACCAAAAATATCTTTCATGCCCCAATTATATATATATTTGTAGGCTCTAGGTCTTTTCTCACTGGAAGTAGAAGATCAGAATGGGGAAGAGGCGATCCAGATTATCCGCGGCTATCCTATAATTTGCCTGCATGAACTAGGGGTTCATAATGTAAGACTTATCTGATCTTATCAATTCTTTTTTTTATCTAAAAAATGATGAATGTTTGTAGGCCAGTAGTCAAGATTTCATCGAAAACTTACAGCAGCTTGCCAAACAAAGGCTAAGAGCAAAAAGAAGACAGGGATAACTGGCATAACATCTACGATTGGATTAAAAAAAGAGTAAGCCTCGGGCAATTTGGCGAAGACAAAACTATTCGTATTCGAATGAAGGGCAGAATTAAGACCGATACAGATCAAACTCAATAAATTTAGCATAACAAACATTTCCTTCTTGGATATAATTGTATTGTGATTGAGGTATTAAAGGAAAAAATAAAGAAAGTAAGGTAGACCAAAAATCTTTCTTTTTCTTTTAATTATCCAACCAAAAATCCTTCAATTCTCATAACGAGATTCAAAGGAGTCATACTTTCATACATTATCTT